GATCAATCGACATTTTTCACAAATTTTACGAACAGAGGCCCCGATTTTCATATTTGTCATTCCTTAACTAAATCCCGAATCTATTTATTGGAAGAAAATAAGTTTTCCTTACATTTAATTCTACCTCCCCCAAAAAAAGAATGTTGAAGTTGAAAAATAGTCTAATTAAATTAAATGACTTATACTTTCATTTTTGATTTTCCGTTCGTATAAATAGAAAATAAGAGTACGTCGAATCTTTTCGGAAACATAGCCTAGAATCATATTTTCATTATATAAAAGAATCTGGAACATACCCTTGGGAAGTGATTCAGTAATTAAATCCTCATGAATCCTTTTTCTTTTTTCTTTCTTTTATTCCTATTCCAGTTAAAACCTCTTCACGTATTCACTAAAGTATGAGGAGTGATATTAGAAACCTGTGATTTCTCTCTGTTTTTAACAAAAATGGATAGAAGTTTCTCATATAATTCGGATATCAGAAAGATTACCATATATAACATAAAACTTCTCCGCCGATTCTTTCTAATCGAGCCTCTCGATCTGTCATTATACCTCTAGAAGTAGAGAGAATTACAATCCCCATCCCTCCTAAAATTCTAGGGATTCGTTGATAATTAGAATATATTCGTAGACCGGGTGTACTGATCCGTTTTAAATTTAAAAAAGTTTTATATGATCCTTTCCTATTTCTTGTATACCGTAGGGTTAAAACTAAAAAATGTTTGTCGCTTTCCCTATGTTTTCTGACGTTTTCAACAAAACCCTCTCGTAGAAGTATTTTCACAATGTTTTCGGTGATGTTAGTAAATGGTATTTGAACCGTTCCTTTTCTATTCATATTAGCATTTCGTATAGAGGTTATTATGTCAGCGATGGTGTCCTTACTCATGATAAACGAAAATGATTGTTGTCCCTTACTTTCAATATAATCAACATGCTCCTTTTTCTTTTTTTTTTTTTTCTATTTCTCTATTATTATTTATTTTATTTAGGTTATGAAATATTAATATGAAATATATAGAATAATAATTACTACATTACTACAAAGGTATATGTGTCAGATAGAATCTATTAATTAATCTATTTCATTCACAAATAATATATCTATATAACGGTCTCGTCTTATAATACCTCGGGTGCTAATGAAACTATTTTAGTGAAATTTAACTGTCTCAATTCCCGGGCGATTGCGCAAAAAATTCGAGTTCCTTTTGGATTTCCTTCTTGATCAATGACAACCGCAGCATTATCATCATACTGTATTATTATACCGTTGCTACGTTTGAGTTCTTTACAAGTACGTACAATTACAGCTCTGATCACTTCTGATCTTTCTAAAGGCGTATTTGGTACTGCCTCCTTGATTACAGCAACAACAATGTCACCAATATAAGCATATCGTCGATTACTAGCTCCTATGATTCGAATACACATCAATTCGCGGGCTCCGCTGTTATCGGCTACATTCAAATGGGTTTGAGGTTGAATCATATCATTTTTTTTTTCTTTCAGTCCAAAGATTGAAGTAAAAAAAATATTCTGTGTTCAAAAAAAAAAAGAAACCTACAATTGCATTTTTTTCATCCTAAAAGACCTCTTTCCTTGGGTTCTAATTATTATCCTGAAATAATGAATTGAGTTCGTATAGGCATTTTTGATGCTGCTATTGAAATAGCCTTTCTGGCTATATTCTCTGCGACCCCGCCCATTTCATAAAGTATTTTGCCGGGTTTAACGACAGCTACCCAATATTCGGGAGATCCCTTTCCCGAACCCATACGCGTTTCGGTGGGTCTTACTGTAACTGGTTTGTCTGGAAATATGCGTACCCATATTTGTCCACCCCGGCGGACATTTCGTGACATTGCCCGCCGCCCCGCTTCTATTTGTCTAGATGTGATCCAAGCGGGCTCAAGTGCCTGAAGAGCATATCTTCCGAAGCAAATATGATTACCTCGATAGGCTATTCCCTTCATTCTTCCTCTATGTTGTTTACGGAATCTGGTTCTTTTGGGGTTATAGTTGATGGTTGTTTCTCAATTCCATCTCTATTACAGAACCGTACATGAGATTTTCACCTCATACGGCTCCTCACGAATGAAGCGATTCAAAATTCAATTCAAATAAATGATTTAACCGATAAAATAATATACAATAAGATACATATGTTTAATATACATATGTTTAAATTTAATGAATATTAATGAATAATATAATAGAATCGCGGGATTTTTTTGAGATTTCATAGAATCTATCGGTCTATTGGAAATTTCTATATCTTGTTTATATATAACAAATTTCTAGATTATAGATATATATAACTATATATGTATTCTTAATAGACAATTTTTATAGACAATTTTTGCTATCCGTATAGAACTATATAATGTTGTTTTGTTATAAGGTTCTAACGAATCTTTATTTATTATTTTTTATCCTATCGGATTGGCAAAAATTAAAAAATTCAATAAAATCCAAATTTTCGCGGGCGAATATT